GAACCGTATGGATTTCCAAAGACTCCATGGATAGGAACTAAAAACGAGATATCGAAGTAGTTCTGATGATTCAGTATATCATCACTTCAATTCGGAGTTCTTAGTTACTTTGACCGGGTGGATCTTAGTGATGGAATAATAAGTAATAATTCATTGGTTGATTGTATCATTAACCATTTCTTTATTTTGGTGCGAGGAACTTACCATGAATCCACTGATTTCTGCCGCTTCCGTTATTGCTGCTGGATTGGCCGTAGGGCTTGCTTCTATTGGACCTGGAGTTGGTCAAGGTACTGCTGCGGGCCAAGCCGTAGAAGGTATTGCGAGACAACCAGAAGCAGAGGGTAAAATACGAGGTACTTTATTGCTTAGTCTGGCTTTTATGGAAGCTTTAACAATTTACGGACTGGTCGTGGCATTAGCGCTTTTATTTGCGAATCCTTTTGTTTAATCCTATTCTATAAACGTGGAAATACGTACTTCTTTTCTTATTTTATTGCCGTCGACTTACCGCTTGCTTATTCGAATTATATCAAAACTTCACTCCACTTCTTCGTTGAGACAATACTCCGGGGAAGGTCTGATTTGAGGATGAGGAATTAGTAGATCCACTCGCTTTCTCACTTCCCGTCCTTAATTTAATGGAAACCCCTTTTGACTTTTAGGAAGCGTTGCAGGTATTTCGCAATTGACATGAAACCGGGGACCTAATAAGTATCTTATTGGGAACTTCAATTGAAATAAAATAATAATAAAGAATCCATTTTTGAAATTTGAAAATGATTTCAAATGAAATGAATATATTCATATTTAAAATAAGTCAATTAATAAAAAAAAAAGAAATCAATAATAAAAAAACGGGACGAAGTGATACAAAAAGAACTCTGTTCGATTTTGTTAGTCCTATCTATAAGAGGAGAGCATATGAAAAATGTAACCGATTCTTTCGTTTCCTTGGGTTACTGGCCATCCGCCGGGAGTTTCGGGTTGAATACCGATATTTTAGCAACAAATCTAATAAATCTAAGTGTAGTGCTTGGCGTATTGATCTTTTTTGGAAAGGGAGTGTGTGCGAGTTGTGTATTTCAAGAATAGGCTGGATCCAACCGGCTGCACTTTCTTTTTTTTTTTATTTATAAATAGGGAAGAAAGGTGCACGATCTCGACGAATTACTTCTGAATAAATTAAGAAATCATATGTAAGAACCATAGCATTTCGTGACTCATTGGTAAATCAACTTTGATTCTCTATCAACCAATAATGTGGGACCATTAACATGGTTAAAGCTAAACCGCCTGAAGTCCAGGCACAACATGGTACTCTTTCTACCACTACGTTAGTACGGAGATGGTTTCAAAATGAATAGTTGGCAATTTATCCGATATAGAACACTCATATCGATAAAATGATTTGAACCATTTACTGGAAAAATGGGTGTCTCGCCCTTTTTTTATCCAATGCTGAATCGACGACCTATGTATAAAATAAGAAGAATTTTTTGGATTTGAAGAAAAAAAAACAACTTTGCTGACAATTACAGATTTTTTTTGTCTGGTCGGAAGAGTCCTCTGAATATTCTGGTCTTGTATCAGTTTCCATATCTTGGAATACGAACAGAGAAGAGAGGGTAGGCTCATTACATTAAAAGATATGGGAATGCTCATAACATAAGTAACTGAGCGTGAGAGCCAAATGAATCGAAAGATTCATGTTTGGTTCGGGAAGAGATCATGGAAGTGAAGTTGTGAAATGAATGGGAAAATAATCTACTTTCATTAAGTGATTTATTAGATAATCGAAAACAGAGGATTCTGAGTACTATTCGAAATTCAGAAGAACTACGCGGAGGAGCTATTGAGCAGCTCGAAAAAGCCCGGGCTCGCTTACGGAAAGCGGAAATGGAAGCAGATGAGTTTCGAGTGAATGGATACTCTGAGATAGAACGAGAAAAACAGAATTTGATTAATGCCACTTATGAGAATTTGGAACGATTAGAAAATTACAAAAATGAAACCATTCATTTTGAACAACAAAGAGCAATTAATCAGGTCCGACAGCGAGTTTTCCAACAAGCCTTACAAGGAGCTCTAGGAACTCTGAATAGTTGTTCGAACAGCGAGTTACATTTACGCACCATCAGTGCTAATATTGGCATGCTCGGGGCCATGAAAGAAATAACTGATTAGCCCTTTTACTGTAGGCATTATTTTTTTTTTTTTCTCCCTTTGTTTCCGAAAAAGAATTAAGAGACACTAATGGTAACCATTCGAGCCGACGAAATTAGTAATATTATCCGTGAACGTATTGAACAATATAATCGAGAAGTCACGATTGTGAATACCGGCACCGTACTTCAAGTAGGCGATGGCATTGCTCGTATTCATGGTCTTGATGAAGTAATGGCAGGGGAATTAGTAGAATTTGAAGAGGGTACAATAGGCATTGCTCTGAATTTGGAATCAAACAATGTTGGCGTTGTATTAATGGGTGACGGTTTGA